GCAAATCCCAAGTTTGTCTATGAAGAGCTGATCTAATTGTATTAGTTTCTATAATTGATTTCTTCTGTGTAATACTAATTGATAGGACCTCATTGATAAGTGCTACAAGATCTCGTGCATTGAAACCCATGGTTATGGACCCGAATCCGTTAGTATGGAACATTTTCTTTTCCAAGTGAAATCCTCTAGTATAGGAAAGAATGAAAAAGTGCTTTCGTTGTTGTGGAATAAGAAGCCTTCGTATCTTAATACATGTATTTAATTTATTCGGAGCTATTAGAGCGGGATCCACTTTTTGGGGAATATGAGTCGAAGCAATAACAAGAATATTTCTAGTGGAACATCTTTCACAATCCCTGGAGAGATAGTTCTCTAATAGACCGAGGGATAAGTAATTCGACTCATTCACATACAGATCATGAATGTTTGGAATCCATATTATGCAAGGAGACATTGCTTTTGCTAATTCGAATTGAAGGGTGATATCAAATCGGTCTATTTTTGGCGTCATATCCATAATAGTTAGCACATTCGTCATAGTTAGCAGCTCCATATCAAGGTCATCATCAATATCGTCACTATCATCAATATCGATATCGTCACTATCATCAAAATCGATATCGTCAATAGGATAACCTTTAGACTTATCATACAGGAACTTGTTTGGAAATACCGTAATGAAAGGAACATAGGAGTTTGTCGCTAGGTATTTGACCAAATAGGATCGTCCAGTTCCTATAGAACCTATCACTAAAATACCCCTAGAAGGGGATAGGGCTAAGCGGAGCGAAAAGGGTTTTCCGTGAGATGGGAAATTAAAACTATTAGCCCCACACGAGGTTTGTGAATAAGTGATTGTCTGATAATGAGCAAGGAATATCCGTCTTTCTGCTAAACAGGATCTATTGAACTCATAATTCATTAGATACTTTTTATGAATGTCAACTAAGTATCGTAAGTAAATTGATCCCGGTTGTTCAATCATTTGATAACCAGAGTCATTCTTTGATAAATGATCACTATGAGTCAGACTCAATAGAATTTGATCAATCCTTTTTTCTGTCGTTAAGGTGGAGAACTGAACCAAGAATTCTCTTTCTTCATCATCAATCGAATCATTGTTCGCGACCCAGGATTCTATTCTATCATCAATCCAATCATCGTTCGCGTTCTTTCTTTTTCTTATCAATGAATAGATCTCTTTACTTGTACGACTTAGATGTATCGTATTTCTCGAAAAAGTGATTCGATTGATGGGATTTGGTATGATACTTATGAGATCAATGAGGTTGATATTCAAATATTTCTTCTTAGAACGTATTGATTTGACCCCATAAGCGGAACCCCGTATTTCTTCCAGAGCAACTAGAAAGAGATTCTTTAACCAGAAAGAATTCAGTTCAGATGTAGGATACCTATCCAGAAGTTTTCGCAACTCAATCATGTATGATGGAATCATCAAAGACTTGATCTTTTCTAACTCTGTCTGTAACTCACTAGAGGCTCGGGAAACGAAGAGAAGATGTATACGAACGAGATATCCAGCAACAAGAAGAAGGAAAAGGATTGAATAGAGGAACTCCCGAGCATTTTTTGATGTCCATATCAATGGAACGGGTGACTCATTATTTCGATGAATCATTTCTTTGGACAGAAGAAGATTCTGTAAACACTTACTCGAAATCTCACTTATCAGAGTCCATTGTGGAAGAATCTTCTGATCAATTGGCCATGGTATATCTGATCCATGCATAATATCATGAAAAAGGGATACAAATTTTTGACTACTACTTAGTATCGGCAATGGGTCTGAAAAAGTATCTAAAAGGGTGAAATTTAGATATTTGCACCCTGTCGAAGTAAGGAACCATGGCATATATGTTTGGAACAGATTCCATTTTGAGAGATTTGAAAAAGCACTATCTCGTTGAAAGGTTCTATACATCTGCCCTTTCTCAACGCATTTCTTTAGACAAAGACTCCGTTTTTTCCTCTTTCCAGATGGTAAATATTTCTCAGAATATGGAGTGTGAATCAAACTCATATTTGAATTGAAACTGAGATACTGATACAAGTTCTTCCCTTCTGAATCAGATAAATTCATATCTGAAAGAGGCTGACAATAAGTTCTTTCAAAATTGACCATTTGTTCCTCTCTTAGAGGTGTTGCAGAAATGTCTGCGATCGAGTAAATAGCTCTACGAACGAATGGATCGGATCGAATTGGAAAATGGAAATATTTGTACAAGTTATACGTTTCGTCACCACTTTGTGTTTGTGGAAAATCGTTAGGTATGAATATGTCAGATACCAGTGACTCAATTGGTGAAATAGTCTCTCTCTCCAAAAAAATATGTTTTTTTTTACCGACGCACAAAGAAAATATTTTGTTGCGAATGAACAAGATATTGATAAATTGTCCATATGTAAGATCATAATTATTGATACGGGTCTTTTCCACATAAAAAGGGAATCTTTTGTTACAATAGAACCAGAAGTGATGTGGATCATTCAAGAATCGAAGTCGATTTGCTTTATAAAAAGAAGATATCAATGAACTTCTATGAAATGGTTTCACGGGATTCAGCCAATTGTCTCGATCGTGGGATATCATTGAGAAATAGGAATCCGTATTATCAAAGGATTTCCTGCGATTATTTCTAGTATGGAATGAGTCAATCATCCACTTTGGTATCTTTTTGAACAAAAATGGTAATATCGTTTCTCCATTGATCAAGAATTTCGGTCTTTGGGAAGTATCATGATCATCTAATAAGAAGGGTTTCAATTTATTCAAATGAACGATTTGAACATCTATTGATTCTAACAACTGATTGCAGAGTTGATCATTCGGACCTTTCAATTCATAGATGTGGATCTCGGACCTATGAATGGGAATATTCCCGATACTCACAAAGAAAAGGGGAAGTGACTTGGACAAAAAGGGAAGTGACTTGGACAAAAAGAAACGAAGTGACTTAAACAAATCTTGTTTGTCGATAGCCTCGGACCAATCAATCGAATATTGATTAATACGTAATCGATCGAACACTACTTGAAAATGGTTCTTCTGGTCAGAAATGAAATGTTCCTGGAAATTCTTGCTCCCATTGGACCATTTGTATCTGTATGCATCAGGATCCCGATTCATGGATCTCTCGGTTCGAGAAATAAGAGGATCAAACCATTTCTTCTGACTCTTTTTCAAATTCGATAAATATTGGTTGATCATATATTTCATTATAGTTATATGATTCAGAGTATCATTTCCTATTTGATCCCTTTGAATTTCATATTCGAAGTTGCGATCGGATCTATTCATTAAAAAGAATCGATTCGATACACTTCTTATGTACCCATAGGTGTTATATTGGATTTGCATCAGATTTCGGATCAATCTATATTGATTGACTGCCTCCATTATGTTGTTGCTAGCAAATACCGCCGTTTTTATTTTTGGATCTTCCAAATAATTCCCGCAGTAGATCCGGACCAATTTTTTTCTGATCCTTCGATAAAAAGATTCATTCTCTTCATAAAAAAGAGGAGGTAGAATCAATAAAGATTTCTTTTTCGATTCATCTCTGGAGTTGAATACCTTATTCAAGAATTTTTTTTGATCTAACCCGTAGGAATCAATAGAAAAGGCAAATCTCCTATGATACACCAGATCCGGCCCGGTTATTGATAGAGTGAATAGATCTGCCATTTCTTGAAATCTCTCTTCTGATTCAAAATCATGGTGTAACGTGTATCCCCCCTTGTTCCGGCCATGGAATAGATGAAATAAATAAAAAAATGGATTTTTGTTCAAGAATGAAATCTTATTGGAACTGTCCATATCCGGTGCATCCTTCGGAACCATATCAGATCCCGGATCTGATGAAATAGGATGAATTGAGACGGTATTTTGTAAATACGTAATTATCTTGAATATATCAACCATTTCTTTATTTTCCGATCGCCTGGAAAGAACAAAAGAAACATCCTGTTTTTTCTTCAAAAATTTCTGATCTCTAGTGGACCTCTCAGTAGGATTCGAACCCAGATGAAGTTCTGACCATCTGTCAGAGAAAAAAGAACGAATTGATCTTGTAGGATTCCCAAGAAATTCTTCGATTTCTTCCGGAAGCAGATGATTATTCATCTGCTTCTCACGTTCCGCGAATAGCCGGGACATTGAGGAAGATCCAAAAAGGCATTTCGGGAATCGATCTGATTCTATCTCTGTTCCTTCCGTTTGAAGAAAGGAAGGATCCCAAAGAATCGATCTTTCTTTTTGAATATTTGACAATGCATTCCGTACCTTGCTAAAAAACCGATCCTTGTTTACCAACCACACATTGTCTAACCAAATCAAATTCTCTCTCGATACGTTCCTCAAAAAATCCGATTCGTGCTGATTCTTTCCCCAACTAACGAAGAGATCTTGGTGGAATTGCCACATATGAAATTGAGCACAATTTTGCAAAGAAATATCCCACTTGTTTCTCGAGAAGAGATGGGAAACATGCTCAATATAATTTGATTGAATAGTTGCCTCAGCTCCTTGTTGTTTGAAGAACCCCCCCCCTTCAATTGGTCTTTTTTCACGAAAAGCAGACATGAGATAACAAATCAAGTCTTTCCCTAAGACTTCGAATAGCTGTCCCGAATTCAAGTTGAGTATGTTTCGCTTCTTCCTCGGAGAAAGACGATCAAACAATTCCCAATCATGGTCCTTGCGGATCATATCATCCGTATAGGATAAAAAAAGAAACTCCAGATATTTGCTATCTTTCTCTTTGAATGAGATCTCAATTCCAACTACGGTTTTATTAGATACCTTACAACTAGAATCCCTCTTTTTTCCGATCCGGTTCCTCCACCACCGCGAACCCCGGTTAGATTCAGGCATGATACACTTTTTATTTATTGGGAGAACCCAAGTACTCTCTTGCGAATCCATGAAACAACTCTCAGAAATATTTTTCCCTTTTGGAAGATACAGGGGCGAAACA